GTTAATGTAGCTTATTCAAAGCAAAGCACTGAAAATGCTTAGATGGATGCAAGCATCCCATAAACAACAAAAGGTTTGGTCCTGGCCTTATAATTAGTTGGAGGCAGAATTACACATGCAAATTTCCATAAACCAGTGTCAAATCCCACGGAGTTTTTCTTAACTCCTAGGAGAGGGTATCAAGTACATTCAATAGCTAAAGACACCTTGCCTAGCCACGCCCCCACGGGACCCAGCAGTGATAAAAATTAAGCAATGAACGAAAGTTTGACTAAGCCATGCCTCTTTAAGGGTTGGTAAATTTCGTGCCAGCCACCGCGGTCATACGATTAACCCAAACTAATTATTCTCGGCGTAAAACGTGTTACTGGGAACATACAAAAATAGAATTAAAATCCATCCAATATGTGAAAATTCATCGCTGGACCTAAAACCAATGACGAAAGTAATTCTAATAAACCTGATACACGATAGCTAAGATACAAACTGGGATTAGATACCCCACTATGCTTAGCCTTAAACCTCAATAATTTTAGAAACAAAAATATTTGCCTGAGAACTACTGGCCACAGCTTAAAACTCAAAGGACTTGGCGGTACTTTATATCCATCTAGAGGAGCCTGTTCTATAATCGATAAACCCCGTTATACCTCACCACCCCTTGCTAATACAGCCTATATACCGCCATCTTCAGCAAACCCTAAAAAGGAGCAAAAGTAAGCAAGAGAATCACCATAAAAACGTTAGGTCAAGGTGTAGCCAATGAGGTGGGAAGCAATGGGCTACATTTTCTTATAAAGAACATTACGCTACCCTTTATGAAACTAAAGGACAAAGGAGGATTTAGTAGTAAATTAAGAATAGAGAGCTTAATTGAATAGAGCAATGAAGTACGTACACACCGCCCGTCACCCTCCTCAAACTAAATAAACGAAAACTATACATAATTACATCAAATTTTTACGAGAGGAGATAAGTCGTAACAAGGTAAGCATACTGGAAAGTGTGCTTGGAATAACCATGATGTAGCTTAACTAACAAAGCATCTGGCCTACACCCAGAAGACTCCACAACCAATGGACGTCATGAACTAAGCCTAGCCCTAATAACTATAAACTAAACTACATATAATAATAAAACAAATCATTTGACAAAAGAAAGTATTGGAGAAAGAAATCCACTTCAGGAGCTATAGAGAAAGTACCGCAAGGGAAAGATGAAAGAATACTTAAAAGTAAAAATAAGCAAAGATTAAACCTTGTACCTTTTGCATAATGAGTTAACTAGAAAACATCTAACTAAGAGACCTTGAGCTAGATACCCCGAAACCAAACGAGCTACCTAAGAGCAGTACAAAGAACCAACCCGTCTATGTAGCAAAATAGTGGGACGACTCCTAGGTAGAGGTGAAAAGCCTACCGAGCTTGGTGATAGCTGGTTGCCCAATAAAGAATTTCAGTTCAACTTTAAGATTACCATAGGAATAAAAAAATCAAAATGTAATCTTAAAATTTAGCCTGAAGAGGGACAGCTCTTCAGGAACGGAAACAACCTTATATAGTGAATAAACCCCATCCACTTAAACCATTGTTGGCCTAAAAGCAGCCACCAATAAAGAAAGCGTTAAAGCTCAACACTACAAACCCTTAATACCATAAACCACAATGAATTCCTATAAATACTAATTGGGCTAATCTATAACTATATAGATGAAATACTGTTAACATGAGTAACAAGAACACTGTTCTCCAAGCACAAGCCTATAACAACCCGGATAACCATTGTTAGTTAACATAATTAGGTGAAAACACCACCAATAAAGCTAACCTAAACACAAAATGTTAGTCCAACACAGGCGTGCAACAAGGAAAGATTAAAAGAAGTAAAAGGAACTCGGCAAACAAGAATCCCGCCTGTTTACCAAAAACATCACCTCTAGCATGAAAAGTATTGGAGGCACTGCCTGCCCAGTGACAAGCGTTCAACGGCCGCGGTATCCTGACCGTGCAAAGGTAGCATAATCACTTGTTCCTTAATTGGGGACTGGAATGAATGGCCTCACGAGGATTCAACTGTCTCTTACCTCTAATCAGTGAAATTGACCTCCCCGTGAAGAGGCGGGGATACAATAATAAGACGAGAAGACCCTATGGAGCTTTAATTTCCTGACTTAACTATTCAATTAATTACCCTAATGGACCAAAGAAAAAGAAGTAAGCCAGTAATTTCGGTTGGGGTGACCTCGGAGAATAAAACAACCTCCGAATGATTTTAACCAAGACCTACAAGTCAAAGTATCAAAAATCAAATTGACCCAATTCATTTGATCAACGGACCAAGTTACCCTAGGGATAACAGCGCAATCCTATTCAAGAGTTCATATCGACAATTAGGGTTTACGACCTCGATGTTGGATCAGGACATCCCAATGGTGCAGCAGCTATTAATGGTTCGTTTGTTCAACGATTAAAGTCCTACGTGATCTGAGTTCAGACCGGAGTAATCCAGGTCGGTTTCTATCTATTAGCTATTTCTCCCAGTACGAAAGGACCAGAGAAATGAGGCCTCCTTAGCACAAGCGCCTTAAAACTAATATATGAAATTATCTCAATTTAATAAGTTTGCTTAACAACGCCCTAGACAAGGGTTTTATTAGGGTGGCAGAGCCAGGAAATTGCGTAAGATTTAAAACCTTGTCCCCAGAGGTTCAAATCCTCTCCCTAATAGTGTATTTCATCAATATCCTAATGCTCTTAGTACCAGTACTAATCGCCATGACATTTCTTACCTTAGTAGAACGAAAAATTCTAGGTTATATACAACTACGAAAAGGCCCAAACATCGTAGGACCATACGGAGTTCTTCAACCATTTGCAGACGCCATAAAACTTTTCATTAAAGAACCCCTCCGCCCACTAGCTACATCTACAACCTTATTTATTATTGCCCCAACACTATCTCTATCACTAGCCTTAAGCCTCTGAATTCCACTCCCAATACCACACCCCCTAGTCAACCTAAACCTGGGAGTCCTATTCATCTTAGCCACATCAAGTCTTTCAGTGTACTCAATCCTATGATCAGGCTGAGCATCCAACTCCAAATACTCAATATTCGGAGCCCTACGAGCAGTCGCACAAACAATTTCATATGAAGTAACTATAGCAATTATTCTCCTATCTGTACTCTTAATAAACGGTTCTTTCTCCATCCAGTCTCTTATTTATACACAAGAACAGCTATGACTTCTAGCACCAGCTTGACCTCTAGCCATAATATGATTCATCTCAACCCTGGCAGAAACAAACCGAGCTCCATTCGACCTAACAGAAGGAGAATCAGAACTAGTCTCAGGGTTTAACGTAGAGTATGCCGCCGGACCTTTCGCCCTATTTTTTATAGCTGAGTACATAAACATTATCCTAATAAACGCTCTATCAACAATTGTATTCATAGGCCCTTTCCATAATTTCAATAACCCAGAGCTCTACACCGTAAACTTCATACTAAAAACCCTAACACTAACAACCCTTTTCCTGTGAGTCCGAGCCTCTTACCCACGATTCCGATACGACCAACTAATGCACCTTCTATGAAAAAACTTCCTTCCACTAACCCTAGCTCTATGTATATGACATATCTCCACCCCAATTTTCATAGCAAGTATCCCACCCTACACCTAGAAATATGTCTGAAAAAGAGTTACTTTGATAGAGTAAATTATAGAGGTTTAAATCCTCTTATTTCTAGAACAATAGGAATCGAACCTATACCTGAGAATCCAAAATTCTCCGTGCTACCCATTACACCCCATTCTAAAGTAAGGTCAGCTAATAAAGCTATCGGGCCCATACCCCGAAAATGTTGGTTTAAATCCTTCCCGTACTAATTAATCCAACCACACTTATAATCATTTACCTAACCATTATAGTAGGACCAGTAATCACTATATTCAGCTCCAACTTATTTGTTATATGAATTGGACTGGAGATAAACTTACTAGCCCTTATTCCACTGATACTCTACGACTCCAACCCACGCTCTACAGAAGCAGCAACTAAATATTTCCTCACACAAGCGACTGCCTCAATAATACTCCTCCTATCCATCCTTATCAACTTCAAACAACTAGGACTATGAACATTCCAACCCGAAACCAGCGACACCATCATAACAATTACCTTTATCTCTCTAGCAATCAAACTAGGGTTAGCCCCCTTCCACTCATGACTTCCTGAAGTCACACAAGGCATTAAACTTGACGTAGGACTTATTCTTCTAACATGACAAAAAATCGCCCCACTATCTATCCTATCACAGTTCTATGAATTAATAAACCCTAACCTCCTAATTCTCTCTGCCATTATCTCAGTTATAGTAGGAGCATGAAACGGACTTAACCAGACACAAACACGAAAAATTATAGCCTACTCATCCATCGCCCACATAGGCTGAATAATCTCCATTCTACCTTACAACCCATCACTGACAACCCTAAACCTATTAATCTACATCATAATAACCATCCCCATATTCTTCATTCTCCACACCCACTCATTTACATCAATTACTTCTATATCACTTATATGAAACAAAATACCAATAGCCCTACCCATAATCTCACTAATTCTACTATCAACAGGAGGACTACCACCCCTCACAGGATTCCTACCCAAATGAGCCATTATCACCGAACTTATAATAAACAATAACTTATCTCTAGCTGCATTAATAGCAATAACTGCTTTAATCAACCTATTCTTTTACACACGACTAATTTATTCAACCTCATTAACAACCTTTCCAAGCAATAACAACTCTAAAATATTCATTCACCAAAACTATATAAAAAACAACAATATGTTAACTCCAATGATAGTCATTAGCACAATGGTACTTCCCCTATCCCCACTACTTCTATAATAGAAGTTTAGGATAACTAGTCCAAGAGCCTTCAAAGCCCTAAGTAAACCCATAAAGTTTAACTTCTGATAAGGACTGCAAGACTACATCTTACATCTAATGAGTGCAAATCAATCGCTTTAATTAAGCTAAATCCTCTACTAGATTGGTAGGACTTAAACCTACAAACTTTTAGTTAACAGCTAAACACCCTATTATGGCTTCAATCTACTTCTCCCGCCTATCAGGAAAAGGGGCGGGAGAAGCCTTAGTAGAGTCAGTCCTCTACACCTTCGAATTTGCAATTCGATGTGATTATCACCTTAAGGCCTGGTAAAAAGAGGGCTTAACCTCTGTGCTTAGATTTACAGTCTAATGCTCTACTCAGCCATTTTACCTATGTTCATTAACCGCTGATTATTTTCTACCAATCACAAAGACATCGGAACCCTTTATTTACTGTTTGGGGCCTGAGCGGGAATAGTAGGAACAGCCCTCAGCATCCTAATTCGGGCAGAACTTGGCCAGCCAGGCGCCCTATTGGGTGACGATCAAATCTATAACGTAATCGTCACAGCCCACGCATTCGTTATAATCTTCTTCATGGTTATACCAATGATAATTGGAGGCTTTGGCAACTGACTTGTCCCACTAATAATCGGAGCACCAGACATGGCATTCCCACGAATAAATAACATAAGTTTCTGACTTCTGCCACCATCATTTCTTCTATTACTAGCCTCATCAATAGTAGAAGCCGGAGCAGGGACAGGCTGAACTGTCTACCCACCACTAGCCGGCAATTTAGCACACGCCGGAGCATCTGTTGACCTCACTATTTTTTCATTACACTTAGCAGGTGTATCTTCAATCCTTGGGGCAATTAATTTCATTACCACTATTATCAATATGAAACCACCAGCTATAACACAGTATCAGACCCCATTATTCGTCTGATCAGTACTGATCACTGCCGTCCTACTACTTCTTTCCCTACCTGTCCTAGCCGCAGGAATCACAATACTCCTAACAGACCGTAATCTAAATACCACTTTCTTCGATCCGGCTGGAGGAGGAGACCCGATCCTATACCAACATTTATTCTGATTTTTTGGTCACCCTGAAGTATATATTCTTATTCTCCCTGGTTTTGGAATTATCTCCCACATCGTAACTTACTACTCGGGAAAAAAAGAACCATTCGGGTATATGGGCATGGTCTGAGCTATGATGTCTATCGGATTCCTTGGGTTCATCGTTTGAGCCCACCACATATTCACAGTAGGGCTTGACGTAGACACACGAGCCTACTTTACATCAGCCACAATAATTATCGCTATCCCAACAGGAGTTAAAGTCTTTAGCTGACTAGCAACTTTACATGGAGGTAATATCAAGTGATCTCCTGCAATACTATGAGCCCTAGGGTTCATTTTCCTATTTACAGTTGGAGGACTTACAGGCATTGTGCTATCTAACTCCTCCCTAGATATTGTTCTTCACGACACATACTACGTAGTTGCCCATTTCCACTATGTTCTTTCTATGGGTGCTGTGTTTGCTATTATAGCTGGATTCGTACACTGATTCCCACTATTTACAGGATATACACTAGATGATATGTGAGCTAAAACCCACTTCGCCATTATGTTCGTAGGAGTAAACATAACATTCTTCCCACAACATTTCCTAGGATTATCTGGCATACCACGACGTTATTCTGACTACCCAGATGCCTACACAACATGAAATACAGTCTCATCTATAGGATCCTTTATCTCACTGACAGCTGTATTAATTATAATTTTCATAATTTGAGAGGCCTTCGCTTCTAAACGAGAAGTTCTCAACGTAGACCACACCTCCACAAATTTAGAGTGACTTCACGGCTGTCCCCCACCATATCATACATTTGAAGAACCAACCTTTGTTAAAGTAAAATAAGAAAGGAAGGATTCGAACCCCCTAAAACTGGTTTCAAGCCAGCACCATAACCTCTATGTCTTTCTCAATGAGATATTAGTAAATAAATTACATAACTTTGTCAAAGTTAAATTATAGATTAACCTCTATATATCTTATATGGCTTATCCATTCCAACTAGGCTTACAAGATGCATCTTCACCTATTATAGAAGAACTAATAAATTTCCATGATCACACTCTTATAATCGTATTTTTAATCAGCTCCCTAGTTCTATATATTATTACTTTAATATTGACAACAAAACTAACTCACACTAGTACTATAGATGCTCAAGAAGTAGAGACTATCTGAACCATTTTACCAGCCGTAATCTTGATTCTAATCGCTCTGCCATCACTACGAATCCTATATATAATAGACGAAATTAACAACCCAGCCCTCACAGTAAAAACAATAGGCCACCAATGATACTGAAGCTATGAATACACAGACTATGAAGACCTCTGCTTCGACTCATACATAGTCCCAACCTCTGACCTGAAGCCAGGAGAACTTCGCCTCCTAGAAGTAGACAACCGAGTAATCCTACCCATAGAACTTCCAATCCGGATACTAATCTCATCCGAAGACGTCCTTCACTCATGAGCCGTCCCTTCTCTAGGTCTTAAAACAGACGCTATCCCAGGACGTCTAAACCAAGCAACAATCTCATCTAACCGCCCTGGGTTATTCTACGGCCAATGTTCAGAGATCTGCGGGTCCAACCATAGCTTTATACCCATCGTACTTGAAATAGTCCCTCTGAAAAACTTTGAAGACTGATCCCTATCAATAATCTAATAACATTACGAAGCTTAGAGCGTTAACCTTTTAAGTTAAAGTTAGAGATGACCAATCTCCGTAGTGAATGCCACAACTGGACACATCTACATGATTCATTACTGTCCTGTCAACTACTATTACCCTATTCATTCTTATGCAACTAAAAATCTCACTCCATAACTTCCCACAGACACCATCAGTCAAATCAATAAAACTTATAAAAACAAACAACCCTTGAGAATCAAAATGAACGAAAATTTATTCGCCTCTTTCATTACCCCTACAATAATAGGCTTACCTATCGTCGTACTTATTATTATACTCCCATCTATACTTATAACTTCCTCCAAACGACTAATCTCTAATCGCTTCCACTCATTCCAACAATGACTAGTAAAACTTATCATTAAACAAATAATGCTAATTCACTCACCAAAAGGACGCACATGATCACTCATACTAGTGTCCCTAATCATATTCATTGGCTCAACTAACCTTCTAGGACTCCTACCACATACATTCACTCCCACAACACAATTATCTACAAATTTAGGTATAGCAATCCCCCTATGAGCTGGAGCCGTTATCCTAGGTTTCCGTCACAAACTAAAAGCCTCATTAGCCCACTTTCTACCACAAGGCACCCCTATCTCCCTGATCCCTATACTTATTATTATTGAAACAATTAGCCTGTTTATTCAACCTATGGCCCTAGCAGTCCGTCTCACAGCCAACATCACCGCAGGCCACTTGTTAATTCACTTAATCGGAGGCGCTACACTAGTCCTCACAAGCATTAGTCCACCAACAGCTACAATCACTTTTATTATCCTAGCCCTTCTCACCATCCTAGAATTTGCCGTAGCCCTAATTCAAGCCTATGTGTTTACTTTACTAGTAAGCCTCTATTTACATGATAACACTTAATGACCCACCAAACTCATGCTTTCCATATAGTAAACCCAAGTCCATGACCCCTAACAGGAGCATTCTCCGCCCTTCTATTAACCTCAGGGTTAGTTATATGATTCCATTACAACTCAGCCACCCTTTTATCACTGGGGCTCCTAGGCAACTCGCTAACTATGTACCAATGATGACGTGATGTAATCCGAGAAGGCACCTATCAAGGACATCACACGCCAATCGTGCAAAAAGGCCTACGTTACGGAATAGTCCTGTTTATCGTCTCCGAAGTATTTTTCTTTGCAGGCTTCTTCTGAGCATTTTACCACTCAAGCCTAGTCCCTACACACGACCTCGGAGGATGCTGGCCACCAACAGGAATTACACCTCTCAACCCACTAGAAGTTCCACTCCTAAATACATCAGTCTTACTAGCGTCAGGAGTATCAATTACATGAGCCCACCATAGCCTAATAGAAGGCAAACGAAACAACATAAACCAAGCCCTCCTTATCACAATCATACTAGGAGTTTATTTCACCATTTTACAGGCCTCAGAATACTTCGAAACTTCATTTTCTATCTCAGACGGAATTTATGGATCCACATTCTTCATGGCAACTGGATTCCATGGCCTACACGTAATTATCGGCTCTACATTCTTAATTATTTGCCTACTACGACAATTAAAATATCACTTTACATCTAAACATCACTTTGGATTCGAAGCAGCAGCATGATATTGACACTTCGTAGACGTAGTTTGATTATTCCTATATGTATCCATTTATTGATGAGGATCATACTTTCTTAGTATAATCAGTACATCTGACTTCCAATCAGTTAGCTCTAGTAATAATCTAGAAGAAAGTAATTAACACAATACTTATTTTATTAGTAAACATTACTCTAGCTATAGCCCTAATCTCTGTAGCCTTCTGGCTCCCCCACCTTAACATTTATACTGAAAAAGCCAACCCATATGAATGCGGATTTGACCCTATAAGCTCAGCCCGACTGCCATTCTCAATAAAATTTTTCTTGGTAGCCATTACTTTCCTATTGTTCGACCTTGAAATTGCATTACTACTGCCCCTACCATGAGCAATACAATTCCCAAGCATAAAAACACCAGTAACTATGGCGTTTACTCTAATCACAATTCTAGCTCTTGGCCTAGCTTACGAATGAACACAAAAAGGCTTAGAATGAACAGAGTAACTGGTAATTAGTTTAATTAAAATTAATGATTTCGACTCATTAGATTATGATAGTATCATAATTACCAAAAAATGACACCTGCAGTAATTAACGTCTCACTGGCCTTCGCTTTCTCTTTATTAGGAACCCTCGTATTCCGAGCCCACCTTATATCCACCCTGTTATGCCTAGAAGGGATAATGCTATCCTTATTTATTCTAGCCACTATCACACCCTTAAACACACACTCAATAATTATATTCCCCATCCCCATCATTATTCTAGTCTTCGCTGCTTGCGAAGCAGCTGTAGGCCTGGCCTTATTAGCAAAAATTTCAAACACGTACGGCTCTGACTTCGTACATAACCTAAATCTCCTACAATGCTAAAAATCATTTTTCCATCTGTCATACTTCTACCCCTGACCTGACTTTCAAACAACAAAAAAGTATGAATAAATGTAACAGCCTATAGCCTTCTAATTAACCTTATTTCAATCAACATTCTATGACAAAACAACGAAAACAACCTCAGCTTTTCCACCATATTCTCCGCAGACCCCTTATCCGCCCCACTCCTAGTCCTCACTACCTGACTTCTTCCACTAATACTCCTGGCCAGCCAAAACCACATCAAAAAAGAACCAGAATACAACAAAAAACTGTATATTTCGCTATTAGTGTGCCTCCAAATTCTTCTTATCATGACATTCTCTGCCAACGAACTCATCATATTTTATATTCTATTTGAAGCCACCCTCATTCCAACCCTCATCATCATCACACGATGGGGTAACCAAACAGAACGACTTAACGCCGGAATTTACTTCCTATTTTACACACTAGTGGGGTCCATCCCACTATTAATTGCCTTAATTTATATTCAAAACCTAATAGGAACATTAAACTTTGCCCTGATAACACTATATAATTCACCAATAAACCAAACATGATCTAATAACATACTGTGATTAGCCTGTATCATGGCCTTTATAGTAAAAATACCCTTATACGGAGTTCACCTCTGACTACCTAAAGCCCACGTAGAGGCCCCCATTGCAGGATCTATAATCCTAGCAGCAATTTTACTAAAACTAGGTGGATACGGCATAATACGAATCTCAACAATCTTAGACCCGGTGACCAAATATATGGCATACCCATTCATCCTACTATCACTATGAGGAATAATTATAACCAGCTCAGTCTGCCTGCGACAAACAGACTTAAAATCCCTCATCGCCTACTCCTCAGTAAGCCATATAGCCTTAGTCATCACCGCTATTATAATTCAAACTCCATGAAGCTTCATAGGGGCTACAACACTGATAGTCGCCCACGGCCTGACATCTTCACTACTATTCTGTCTAGCAAATACAAACTATGAGCGCATCCACAGCCGAACAATAATCATAGCCCGAGGCCTACAAATAGTGTTCCCACTTATGGCTACATGATGAATTATAGCAAGCTTAGCTAACCTTGCCCTACCACCAACAATCAACTTAATTGGAGAACTAATAATCACAACATCCATGTTCTCCTGATCTAACCCATCCATCATTCTTCTAGGAACAAATATCCTCATCACCTCTCTCTACTCAATCTACATAATTGTAACCACACAACGAGGCAAACTAACTAACCACATAAATAACTTACAACCCACACACACACGAGAATCGACACTCATGGCCCTTCACATTTTACCTCTCATTCTACTTACTATTAACCCTAAATTAATCTTAGGGCCCACATTATGTTAATATAGTTTAAAAAAAACACCAGACTGTGAATCTGAAGATAGGATCTAAAAATCCTTATTTACCAAGAAAGAATGCAAGAGCTGCTAACTCATGCCACCGTACTTAAACGTACGGCTTTCTTACTTTCATAGGATAGAAGTAATCCGTTGGTCTTAGGAACCAAAAACTTGGTGCAACTCCAAATGAGAGTAATAAACATCATTACTACCTCAATTTTCCTTATCCTTGCTCTCCTAGTCTTTCCTATGGCCATCTCATTTTCCAACGTAGCAAAACATATAGACTTCCCCAATTACGTGACTTCATGTATTAAGTCTGCATTTTTCATTAGCCTAATCCCCCTATCTTCCTTCTTCAACTCCGGCGCAGAACTCATAATCACAAACTGACAATGAGTCACCATTGGATCAATTAAACTATCACTGAGCCTAAAGTTCGACTTCTTCTCAATTGTCTTCCTACCAGTAGCCTTATACGTCACATGATCAATCATAGAGTTTTCCGTATGATACATACACTCAGACCCCAACCTAAACCGATTCATCAAATACCTTCTAACATTCTTGATCACTATAATTATCTTAACCACCGCTAACAACCTATTCCAACTTTTCATCGGCTGAGAGGGCGTAGGAATCATATCCTTCCTACTTATTGGGTGGTGGTACGGACGAACCGACGCAAACACAGCCGCCCTACAAGCCATCCTCTATAATCGTATCGGCGACATCGGCCTTATTATAGCAATAGCCTGATTCTGCACAAAAACTAACTCCTGAGAACTTCAACAAATCTTTGCTACAGATAACCCCAACACCATCCCCCTCTCAGGACTTCTACTAGCAGCCACAGGAAAGTCAGCCCAATTCGGCCTCCACCCATGACTTCCATCAGCCATGGAAGGACCAACCCCTGTCTCAGCACTACTCCACTCAAGCACTATAGTTGTTGCAGGGATCTTTTTACTAATCCGATTTCACCCCCTCATCTCCAACAACAATACTATCTTGACAGCCATACTATGCCTGGGCGCCATAACCACACTATTTACAGCAATCTGCGCACTCACACAAAACGACATCAAAAAAATTGTAGCATTCTCAACATCAAGCCAACTAGGACTAATAATAGTTACCTTAGGCATCAACCAACCACACCTAGCTTTCCTACATATCTGCACCCACGCATTCTTCAAAGCTATACTATTTATATGCGCAGGAGCTATTATCCACAGCCTTAATGACGAACAAGATATTCGGAAAATAGGAGGACTAGCTAAAACCATACCATTCACATCCTCTTGCCTAACAATCGGAAGCCTAGCCTTGACAGGAATACCATTCCTCACTGGCTTCTACTCCAAAGACCTAATCATTGAAGCCGCTAACACCTGCTACACCAACGCCTGAGCCCTTTCAATCACACTAGTAGCCACCTCTATAACAGCCGTTTACAGCATGCGAATCATCTATTTTGTCGTAATAACTAAACCTCGTTTCCCTGCCACAATCATAATTAACGAAAATAACCCACTACTGATAAACCCAATCAAGCGACTAGCACTAGGAAGCATCCTAGCAGGTTTCTTCATCTCATATAACATCCCCCCAACAACAGTACAAGTAATAACCATGCCATGATACCTAAAAATTACAGCCCTCATAATTACTATCGCAGGCTTCGCAATCGCACTAGACCTAAACAAAATCACCAACAACCTCTCACCAACTAAACCACTACCAACAAACTCATTCTCAACCTCACTAGGTTACTTCCCAACAATCATACACCGACTACTACCCCTAAAATCACTCAACACAAGCTTCAAAACAGCCCTAGCCATACTAGATCTCATCTGACTAGAAAAAGCTATTCCAAAGGCCACCTCTGCCATACACACATTCACTTCTTCTGCCCTAAGTAATCAAAAAGGAATGGTGAAACTGTACTTCCTATCGTTCCTTATCACACTCATCTGCATCCCACTAATCCTGCTCACCTAATTTCCACGAGTAATTTCAATAATAATAAACACACCCATAAACAAAGTTCAACCAGAAACAACCATTAATCATGCAGAGCAACTATATAAAGCAGCCACACCAGCACCCCCCTCACCCATTAACCCCATCTCATCACCATCATAAATCACCCATCCACCCATACTATTAAATTCTAACATCACATCCATACCCTCATAATAATTACTAACAAACACCGCCCCTAACTCCATAAAAATGCTCATAAATAGAATTCCAATTGTTAGCCAACTAGATACCAACGCCTCTGGATAATCTTCCGCAGACATAGCAGTAGTATACCCAAATACAACTAACATACCCCCCAAATAAATTAAAAATACCATAAAACCTAAAAATGAACCCCCAAACCCAAGCACCGCTAAACAACCTGAACACCCACTAACAATTAAACACAACCCACCATAAATAGGCGAAGGCTTTAGGGAAGTACCCATGCAACCTAACGCAATCACTGAACTTAGTAAATAAATTAATTCTGTCATAATTTCTACATAGACTTTCACTATGACCAATGACATGAAAAATCATCGTTGTTATTCAACTATAGAAACACCTAATGACAATCATCCGAAAAAAACACCCACTAATCAAAATCATTAACCACTCGTTCATTGACCTTCCAGCCCCATCAAACATCTCATCATGATGAAACTTCGGCTCTCTCCTAGGTCTTTGTCTAATTACACAAATTCTCACAGGATTATTCCTAGCCATACATTACACATCAGACACAGCAACAGCATTCTCATCAGTAGCCCACATTTGTCGAGACGTAAACTATGGCTGACTCATCCGATACATACATGCCAACGGAGCTTCCATATTCTTCATCTGCCTATTCCTACACGTAGGACGAGGGGTCTACTACGGCTCCTATAACATGATCGAAACATGAAACATAGGAGTTGTCTTACTATTAACCGTAATAGCAACAGCATTCATGGGTTACGTCCTTCCATGAGGCCAAATATCATTCTGAGGTGCCACAGTTATCACAAATCTCCTATCAGCAATCCCCTACATCGGTACAACACTAGTAGAATGAATTTGAGGGGGTTTCTCAGTAGATAAAGCCACCCTCACACGATTCTTTGCCTTCCACTTCATCCTACCATTTATTATTACCGCCCTCGTACTAGTCCACCTTCTATTCCTCCACGAAACAGGATCTAACAATCCAACTGGACTGAACTCAGATGCAGACAAAATCCCATTCCACCCCTATTATACAGTCAAAGACTTCTTAGGGGTCCTTATCCTATTAATAGCTTTCATAATTTTGACTTTATTTTTCCCAGATATTCTCGGAGACCCCGACAATTATACCCCCGCAAATCCACTTAACACACCACCCCATATTAAACCAGAATGATATTTCCTATTTGCTTACGCCATCCTACGATCTATCCCCAACAAACTAGGTGGCGTACTAGCACTAATTTTATCAATCGTAATCCTAGCCTTCATACCACTCCTCCACACTTCAAAACAACGAGCATTAACTTTCCGCCCAATTACACAGACAATATACTGAATCCTAGTAGCTGATCTCTTTGTCCTCACATGAATCGGAGGACAACCAGTTGAATACCCATTTATCACCATCGGCCAAACAGCTTCAATTGCCTACTTCGCTATCATCGTCATCTTCATACCAATAGCAGGCATAATTGAAAACGACATTCTAGACCTAGATTAAATGTCCTGATAGTATAAGTATTACACTGGTCTTGTAAACCAGTAATGAAAAAAACCCTTTTTCTCAGGACATCAAGAAGGAAGGACTACTCCCCCACCATCAGCACCCAAAGCTGATATTCTATTTAAACTACTTCCTGTACATAAAATTATCTAACACATAATACATTTATGTATATAGTACATTAAATTATATTCCCCTAGCATATAAGCATGTACTATACATCAATTATCTAAGACATTATATTCTTAATCCACATAACTCCATCAAACCATGACTATTAAGAACCAATATTTAATTAATGCTCCTTACACATATCTGTATTATTCCCCATACCCCATATAATGATTAACCTTTCTTGTCCATACGGATATTCTTTACCCCATTTACTTGATTCATATTCCATCCTCCGTGAAACCAGCAACCCGCCCACCTTATGCCCCTCTCCTCGCTCCGGGCCCATTTTAACTTGGGGGTTACTAATGTGAAACTTTATCAGGCATCTGGTTCTTACCTCAGGGCCATAACATGGTTCATCGTCCATACGTTCCCCTTAAATAAGACATCTCGATGGTACGGGTCTAATCAGCCCATGCCTAGCATAACTGTAATCTCGGGCAGTTGGTATCTTTTAATTTTCGGGATGCTTCGACTCAGCATAGCCGTCAAGGCATGAAGGTCAACTTGTCCTGTAGACGAACTTCCTATTCAAGTATCATTTATCCCCATGTGTACCCCTTCCCCATATAGTCAATGGGACCGGGACATAATCCTAAGCCGTATTAATCATGCAAATGTTCCCTCCTCATAACAACCCCCAAAGGCATATTTTCCATGTTTTTTTAGACATAACTTCCATTAAGTGGACACCCATCCGGGTTCTCGTACATTCGAGTAATTCCAAAAATTTAACTTAAAATTTAGTATTGGCCAAAAAAAAAAACAAAATTTTCAATACCAAAAATCAACTCAAAAATCCTAAAAATTTTCAAGTACAATTTCAGTATTGATTTTTTACCAT